TCCTGAACTAAATTCTTGGAGAAAAAACCATTTTCTGCTTGATGCCGCTTACTAGATTTCTCGTTTGTTAATTTCCTGTCTTGGTGGGAGGGAGATAAGGATATCTCGTCGTAACAATGAATCAAATGAAAGTGAAAGAAATCTAATTTCACACCCTTTTCCTTTTCTGACGGACCAATCATTCCCTGAAAAAATACTCCTCTTCCTTATTATTTCTAGTTTTTGTATTTAGTACTTTTTTTCTTTTTTATTTAGAAATTTCTAAATAAAATTCGAAATACTAAATAATCTAAACTAAAATAAGAGAAAGAAATTCAATTGAAATAATTCAAAAAAAAAAATACTACTACTAGATTTCTAATGTCGATTCTAATGAATAATTCGTCAATGACGAATAAAAAACAATTCTATGCAATTCTGAAAGGGGGAAAGATCCCTTGGATAGAATCATTCGATTATATTGACAATTTCAAAAAACTGATCATACTATGATCATAGTATGATGGCCGTTGGTCAAGCAGGCCCCCATCGTCTAGTGGTTTAGGACATCTCTCTTTCAAGGAGGCAGCGGGGATTCGAATTCCCCTGGGGGTAGGGTACTACGAAAGGAAGTTGATCATGGATTACCAATAAGGCGAAAATTGATTCTTCCTGGGTCGATGCCCGAGCGGTTAATGGGGACGGACTGTAAATTCGTTGGCAATATGTCTACGCTGGTTCAAATCCAGCTCGGCCCAATAATTCGCCAATCCGCCGTGAGATGATATAACCCCCTTTGTACTTCAGAAATACCCGATCCGGAGATAAAAAAGAATCAACTTTTCTGCTAGATCCCGTATTTCCCTGGGATTGTAGTTCAATTGGTCAGAGCACCGCCCTGTCAAGGCGGAAGCTGCGGGTTCGAGCCCCGTCAGTCCCGACGGATCCAATAAATATATCAAAAAATCTCTCCCTTTTTATGAAGGGGACCGGGGGAAGAATTCCATTGTCAAAGCAAAGGGGAAATCCTTATTTCTTTTGTCTTTCCTTTTGGTAGGAGAAAGACATATGCGGTTGGATTAGTACAATTATTGGTAGCATTATAGTCAGTATTCCAAGAAATGCTGGCTTTTTCGATTGCCCCCGATGCATGTAATGGAATCGAGTACTATACTTTTTTGAGGCGCGCATACACAAAGGGAATTCCTTTCTTGTCCAATACAAAATTGAATATAAGAAAATACTTTCCAGAAAAAACAAAAAAAAAAACAATTTCTTTTTCTGGCTACGGATTTATGGAACCGTACTTACTAATTTGAAGTTGAAAAATAGATTTCATGCAAATTGCACACTGAGCTTTTGGTATAGGTGTCCCGGGACTAATAATCTACGAAGAAAGGAGGGGGAAGGACAGATCAACCAAAGATCCTACTCCTCTTAGAAAGGCGAATGAATCATTTTGCCTATTTTTCATTTTGTTTTAAGGCCCCATCGACGAAAGACCAAATCGGAAAATAGTAAATTTGATGAATATTCATTTTATACGGTCTCATCTTTATCACACTTCTTTGTCTTCCCAGTCAAAAATAGTTTCGTTCGAAACTCCTTGCTTTTTCCATTTAGTTTTTAGTCTTTGTTTGGGTTTGTAACTATGTGACCACTGGAAGTGGAAGAGCTATTTGATGAGACTTCATCAGATGATTGTACAAGAAGGAACTAGATAGATTAGAGAGAAAAAAAGAACAGATAATAAAAAATGATAAATAAAGGAATTTTGGATTGGGTCAGCAATCCAAGTTTGGGGCGGTATGGATAAAAGAACTTCCTATGTTATACTATTCAATTCTCGACGACGAATTGATTTGATAGTTCAGATATTGTTATTCATGATATTGATCTGATTTAAGATCATCGAGAGGTAATATTCATTCATTGAATTTACAGGCCAAAGATTTATCATCTCTATGGGATTAAATCCCGAGTTATTGCGAAGTAAAAAACCGATGAGATTATGGAAGTAAATATTCTTGCATTTATTGCTACTGCACTATTTATTCTAGTTCCTACCGCTTTTCTACTTATCATTTATGTAAAAACAGTCAGTCAAAACGATTAATTATTAACTAATTTGAATGAAACTTGACTTCTGAGTTCTTAGCCAAAATTGACGAAATAAAATGAAAAAGATTCCAATTTCATGTCTTAAATGAAATGAGTGGACTAGAATCGGCAGTATTCTAATAGATAGATAGTATGGTAGAAAGATTCATCTATTTCTTTCTACCATACTATTTATCTATTAGATTGTTGTTATAAAGCTGCCCCCTGGAAGAAAATAAAGATAGAGGCTGCATTTGATATGGATCTATATATCAATCTACAATATTATCTTGATATATATGAATATCAATTCCATATATGGGATTGACATAGCATCCAATTCCATTTATTTGCTACATCTATTTGTTCTGATCAATCTGAATTACTCCTATGTCTTATAGTTTGAATTACTATATTTTTGATTTCCAATATGAATCTCGGTATCTATTGAGAGAATCAAATCAATGAAGCAAAAGCGATAGATATAGGCATAGTCAAAAAATCACGTAGTAATCTTTTTTTTTTTTAACATTCCCAAGAAGTAAACCATTGACAGTAGTTCCACGGGCATCGAAAAGGAAGAGTAAACCTCACTGATTTTTAACGCCTGAACCATGATATGAAATAAGTCGATAAAGTCTAAATCCAATTTCAAAAATTCGAAAGCGGTAAATGCGCAATATGTGACTCACCTGACGATCTTATTCTACATAGTATCTCGTTAGACAACTACTATGTTTATATCCTTTCTTTCTCATACAAAGTGCGTATACAATTAACAAAACCACTTCTTCTTTGAACAGTAAAGAGAGAAACAAATAAAAAAAGGGTCTGGCCCTCCTCAGTATCACCTAGGAAGAGGCCATTGATTGGAATAGAAAATTTAGGAAGAGTTTGGTTCGAATAAATTTCCTGGGATCCTCTTCCTTTCGAACTACAAACATGGGAATCGTTGAAATAGCTCTTTGATTGAAAGAGGATGATTCCTATAATACATTACTCCAGTCGAGTCCAATGGAATTTCAAAATGAAGATATTTTTATTTTGTTCCAAACGTGTTGCAGAACCATCTAGAAAGCAATTGATATTGATACAGTTTGCTTCCTTAACTCAATTAGTAGGACCCCTAGAGTCCACTCCTTCCCCACACTACGAGGGAAAGGGAAAAAGTAAAGACTACCATTAAAGCAGCCCAAGCAAGACTTACTATATCCATATGAATTATGTCCCCTATCTCTATAAATCTAAAGGAATTGTTCCATTATTCCTCACTAATAATAGTAGAATCAATGGTGCAGAGTCAAAAAGAACGAAGACTATTAATAAACCAATCCAATAAATTCGCCCAGTTTATAAGAAATTCCTATATGATTTAGAATCGGGAAAGATTAAACCCAAGCAAAATCCGCAGTAACATCTCAAGGGAATGTTCCTAATGTAACATGTAGGAATAATAAGTCCTATTCTTTTTTTGTTGACCCTCATTTCAATTGATTGGATGCTTGAGCACTGAGATATTTTCGTGAGTTCCTCGTATATAATAAAGTATCTTCCGCCCCCTTCCACAACTATTTCGATTTCCTATCGGGCTCTCCAATCTAATCCAAGGTACAGTCATTATACAATGGATTAAGAATCTAAAATTTTGATTTGGAGTAGAAGGTAATTGCGAAGTCTTGAGAGCCCCTCTAGCATTCGAATATTTACTTGAAAGCTAAGCCTAAATATGCAATGCAAGGATAGTTACAATTTTTGATAAAAACACCCAGACCAGGTGTTTAGAATCAAACAAGTATCAACAGTCTGTTTTCTCTGCTTCTGCTGGCGAATCATTCAGCGGGTTATATCAACAGAAGAAAAAAAGAGATTTCAAGTTTTTTGTTGATCAGGCGACACCCGGATTTGAACTGGGGAAAAAAGGATTTGCAGTCCTCTGCCTTACCACTCGGCCATGTCGCCAAAATGCTACAAATACAAAATAGATGAAAACGTTCCCGGATTACTGAACTGCTTTTTTATTGTACTTGCACCTTGAGTTCTGTTTTCCTTAATTTTTCCTAAAAGTCAAAGAAATCCTAATCCTTCTTCCCTTTTGATTGGGTTTGATTCATCCTTTCAATTTCGATTGAGTCTATCTCAAAATTCATAATGTTCAAAACTTTCTCTTACCTTTCTATTGAAAAATCAAATGTGGATTTTCAGTCGCAAAATACAAAATTCAACTTTCTGAAAATAGGACCCATTAACTATTGACTTAGAATGCATGAATGATTCTTGGATTTGAATCTCCAAATTTTGGTTTCCTAATGACATAAGAAAATACAACTTGATATATGATATATAACTAATCAGTATGGATTTTTTCAATCAAAAAATCCTTCTCAATTATAATTATTAATAATAATTATAACAACAATTATGAGTATATGTAAACCCCCCAAGATAAATTGTTAGACGGATATATATTATTTATATATGTTCCCGATATAGAATTATCAGATATCAGAAAAGTATCATACTTCAATTTGAATTTTGAATTGAATAGAAAATTGAAATTCTGTTTTCGGAGAGCACAACCTGTGTTGCCCCGAATAGAACATAGAACGACAATAAAACAATAAAAGAGAAGAAAGACAGATATTATAGATATCTCCACACGTGTTTAAGCCATACAAACCTTCTTTTCTTATACACTTCACAATCATATTCTACTCAAAAATCCGTAAACAAAATCTCTCTCTTCTCTGCGAATCATTTTTTTAACAATGAAATCCATAACATAAAAGGGGGTTAAATGCTAAAAAACCGATTTGAATTCTATAGATTCTTTCTGATTTTTATGCCTTTATCTCAGCGAAAAGATCAAATGTCCAATCCATTTATTTTTCTGGTATTCAAGCAGGTTGGAATATGTATTATCA